TAAATAGTACCAATACAAGCAGAGGAAATAGCATAGTATTGTCTGATTCGTGAGGATACATGGAAGTATATTTATTTCCAAAGTAAGTACTAAAGTATCGTATCTTATCATTATCAATAATTTGATATGTATCTTTTGAAAAAAAGTGGACCTTACTATTCATTGTTGATAAAAGTAAATTTTTATTGACTGTTTTTGGTGCTTCTTTTCCCCATAGAGATATTGAATAGAACGAGTTACTTTTAGTGCTACTGTGATTTTGAAAATAAACGCGCAAATACCCATCAAAGGTAAGTAAATATACCCGAAACATATAAAATGCGGTTAATCCTATTGTGAAACAAGGTATTATTGCAAAAATTGGTGAATATAACCAACTATCATTAAGAATTTCATCTTTGGACCAAAAACAAGCAAGAGGTGGAATACCACAAAGAGAAAGTGTACCTAATAAAAAAGTAGTTCTTGTAATTGGAACATATCTTGTTAAACCACCCATAAGAACCATATTCTGACTTTTTTCTGGTGAATATCCAACAATAGGTTCCATTGAATGAATAATGGATCCAGATCCCAAAAACAATAAAGCTTTAGAATAGGCATGAGTGATCAAATGGAATAAAGCCGCTCGATAAGAACCTATACCTAGAGCTAACATAATATAACCTAATTGAGACATTGTAGAATAAGCTAAACTTCTTTTAATGTCTCTTTGAGCAAGAGAAAAAGTAGCTCCTAATAGTACTGTTATTACACCCATTAAAGAAATGAAATTCATTATATAAGGTATGTCTATGAAAAGAGGAATAAGCCGAGCTACAAGAAAAATTCCTGCTGCTACCATAGTAGCGGCGTGTATAAGGGCCGAGATAGGAGTAGGTCCTTCCATGGCATCAGGTAACCATACGTGGAGGGGGAATTGTGCAGATTTAGCAACTGCACCGACAAATAATAAAGAGGCACACAAAGTAGCAAATAAGGAGCTGACCCCATTATTATGGATCAAGTTATTAGCTATTTCGAACAAATCCCGAAATTCCAAACTACCTGTTATCCAATAAAGACCTAAGATTCCTAATAATAAACCAAAATCTCCTACACGATTAGTTACAAAAGCTTTTTGACAAGCACTTGCGGCAATCGGTCGTGTGAACCAAAACCCTATTAATAAATAGGAACACATTCCCACTAGTTCCCAAAAAATATGAATTTGTATCAAATTAGAACTAGTAACTAATCCCAACATGGAAGTATTGGAAAAACTCATATAAGCAAAAAATCTCAAATATCCTTGGTCGTGAGACATATAATTGTCACTATAAATAAGAATCATGACTCCAACAGTAGTAATTAGTATTGACATAATAGAAGTAAGTGGATCGATCAAATATCCAAACTCTAAGGAAAAATCAATATCTATGGTCCAAGACCATAGATATTGATAAATAAAACTTCCATTTATTTGTTGAATAGACAGATTGGCCGAAAATCCCATAGCTATACTTAGCAGAAAAATACTAGGAAAAGCCCATATACGACGAATATTTTTTGTTGCTGTCGGAATAAGTATAAGTCCAAATCCTATTAACATAGTAACTGTAAGTGGAAGAAAAGGTATTATCCATGCATATTGATATGTATGTTCCATAAGAAAACAAACAAATTGAGATTTTTTTTTTATAATTAATAATTGTTTCCGATTCACCAATTCTTATCTCTTTCGAAAAGAACAATAAACAATAATAATGAAAAATATATAATAATATATATAATATATATAATAATATATATATATATATATGTTAATAATAAAAAAAATATAACAAATAATATATATATATTATATTTTAATATATTTTATGTTAAATGTTAAATTATGTTAAATGTTGAAAGTTAAAAAAAAAAAAAAAAACTATTATTCACAGAATAAAGTATAGATAATGATTAAAAAAAACGATCTATTCCGAACAATACATGTCTTTCACATACAACGATAAATAAAAATGAGTAACCCTTTTTTGAATGGCAGTTCCAAAAAAATGTATTTCTATGTCAAAAAAACATATTCGTAGGAATATTTGGAAGAAAAAAGGATATTTAACTGCAGTAAAAGCTTTTTCTTTAGCGAAATCGGTTTCCACCGGACATTCAAAAAGTTTTTTTGTGCGACAAACAAATAATAAAGTCTTGGGATAATCGGAATTGACATAGCCCGAAGAACTGAAAATTTTTTAAGATGAACGATTCACATTAATTAATGTATTGAACTACTCAATATTAGTTATAACTAGCTGTGGTATGTAGAATAAGAGTTTTCTGTATATTGGGTTCTTATTAAGAATAGTATTTTCCCTATCCATTAACCTTTCACAATAGAAAAATAGGATTAAGATTTTCTATTGTGAATAGTACAATTGCCATAGAAATTTTAACTCTTTTTTTTTTTATATGCCTATGCCTAGCCTAAAACTTAATTGGTTTGGTAAATGTTACCTTATTTATATTATATACATATACACAATGAAGAGTATTAATACTTAATGATACTAAAGTATCGGAATCGTTAGAAAAATTCCAAATGGATTTAGTGATGAAATTGTAATACATATGAGATCTTAGTTATTTGATTTTTTTTATTGAAAAAAAAAAATCAATCTTTTTCATTTTGAATCCGATGAAATCGGATTCAAAATGAAAAACAAATCATCAAAAAAAAAATAGAAAGAAAAAGGACAATTCTTAATTCTATACCTCGACTGAGAGCAAAACTATCGAAATTTCAACTGTATCGGGGGAACTTAGTTTATAGTACGTGAAAGTTGATTGTTAAAACTCAACCTAGGACGATACTAACTAAGGATTATTTTATTGAATGAAGATTCAAATATGAATTTAAACGAGTCTTTTTTCATCGATTCTAATGTTTCCTAGACTATATTGAATCCTTGATTCTTGACGATTCAACATGAATTGAATATTATTATTTCAAGTAAGCCGCCATGGTGAAATCGGTAGACACGCTGCTCTTAGGAAGCAGTGCTAGAGCATCTCGGTTCGAGTCCGAGTGGCGGCATCCTCTAAAAGAGACACAATGTATCCTATAATGTATTCAATTTCCGATTTCAATTCTGTAATGGGACACTTTTTTATGATATTTGTGACTTTAGAACATATATTAACTCATATCTCTTTTTCGATCATTTCAATTGTGATTACGATTCATTTCATGAACTTATTAGTCTACGAAATCGTAGGATTACGTGATTCATCGGAAAAAGGGATGATAGCCACCTTTTTCTCTATAACAGGATTATTAATTTCTCGTTGGATTTCTTCGGGACATTTCCCGTTAAGTAATTTATACGAGTCATTAATCTTCCTTTCATGTAGTTTATTTATTATTCATATAATTTCCAAGAAATTGAACCATAAAAATGATTTAAGCATAATAACTACCCCAAGTACTATTTTTACTCAAGGCTTCGCTACGTCGGGTCTTTCAACTGAAATGCATCAATCCGCAATATTAGTACCCGCTCTACAATCTCAGTGGTTAATGATGCACGTAAGTATGATGTTATTGAGCTATGCAGCTCTTTTATGCGGATCGTTATTATCAATTGCTCTTCTAATCATTACATTTCGAAACAACATCAATTTTTTTTGTAAAAGCAATAATTTCTTAATTAGATCATTTTTCTTTGGTGAGATTAAATACTTGAATGAAAAAAGAAGAAGGGTTTTTAAAAACCCTTCTTTTCTTTCATTTCAAAATTATTACAAATACCAATTGACTCAACGTTTGGATTATTGGAGTTATCGTATGATTAGTTTAGGGTTTACCTTTTTAACCATAGGCATTCTTTGTGGAGCAGTATGGGCCAATGAAGCATGGGGATCTTATTGGAGTTGGGACCCGAAGGAAACTTGGGCATTTATTACTTGGACCATATTCGCGATTTATTCACATACTAGAACAAATCAAAGTTTACAAGGTACGAATTCGGCACTTATAGCTTCTATAGGATTTTTTATAATTTGGATATGCTATTTTGGGGTCAATCTATTAGGAATAGGTTTACATAGTTATGGTTCATTCACATTAACATCTAATTGAATAAGCTACATGAAAAATACATAAGAATATCGTCCCATATATAACGAAAGTTTGCTTGTTCGAGTTTTTGTTTTGACAACCTGTCAAAACAAAAACTCGAAATGCATCTCATTACAATTCTAATTCACTTTCTTTTTTTGCATTGTACAGCGAACGATTAAAAAAAAATCTTAAAATTAAAGAATTATAAGACTTTTTGTCTCATTAATGAAACACTATCTATAAAAGTAATTAGATAGGATAGCTTGTACCCTGTCAACTGATAACGAGAGAACGAAATCAGGATAAATACCAATCCCTATTATGGGTAGAAAGATACAAATTGAAACAAATAGTTCTCGTGGTCCAGAATCCAAAAAATTAGAGTGTGGAACATTGAATAGCTTGTATCCATAGAACATCTGACGTGACATAGATAATAAATAAATAGGAGTTAATATCACTCCAATTGCCATTACAAAAGTAATTAGTATTTTTGGCATTAAAAGATATTTTGGACTAGTAATTATTCCAAAAAATACTACCGATTCCGCAACAAAACCACTCATTCCTGGCAATGCAAGAGAAGCCATCGAGAAACTACTGAACATGGTAAATATTTTTGGCATTGGGATGGATATCCCTCCCATTTCGTCGAGATAAACAAGACGTGTTCTATCACAACTCGTTCCTGCCAAGAAAAAAAGTGCAGCACCAATAAATCCATGAGAGAGTATTTGTAAAATGGCTCCATTGAGTCCCATGTCGGTTATAGAACCAATTCCTATAATTGTAAAACCCATATGAGATACAGAGGAATAGGCTATTCTCTTTTTAAAATTGCGTTGACCGAGAGAAATTAAAGCTGCATAGATTATTTGCATCGCTCCAACTATTACCAACCAGGGAGAAAATATAGAATGAGCGTGGGGTAATAATTCCATATTGATCCGAATCAATCCATATGCTCCCATTTTTAATAAGATTCCAGCTAGAAGCATACATGTACTGTAATGTGCTTCTCCATGGGTATTTGGTAACCATGTATGCAGGGGTATAATCGGCGATTTGACAGCATAAGCAATAAAGAAACCAAAATATAATATTATTTCCAATGCCACAGGATATGATTGATTAGCTAATCTTTCAAAATCTAATGTTGGTTCATTGGAACCATATAAACCCATACCTAGAACTCCTATTAAGAGAAAAATAGAACCCCCTGCTGTGTACAAAATAAACTTTGTAGCCGAGTAGAGACGTTTTTTTCCTCCCCACATGGATAAAAGTAAGTAAACAGGAATTAATTCTAACTCCCACATGATGAAAAAAAGTAAAAGATCTCGAGAAGAAAATGATCCTATTTGACCGCTGTACATTGCTAACATCAGGAAATAGAACAATCGCGAATTTCGCGTAACTGGCCAAGCTGCTAAAGTAGCTAAAGTAGTTATAAATCCTGTCAGTAAAATGGGTCCTATGGAAAGTCCATCGATTCCCAGTCTCCAGTGAAAATCAAAAATATCTATCCATTTATAATCTTCTTCCAATTGGATTAATGGATCGTCCAATTGGAAATGATAACAGAATGCATAGGTTGTTAGAAGGAGTTCTAATAAGCATATACAAACGGTATACCATCTAAACATCTTATTTCCTCTATGAGGAAAAAAGAAAATTGAGGAACCCGCGAATATCGGCAAAACTACAAGTATTGTTAACCAAGGAAAATAACTCGTGATAAAGACAAGATATGTTTTGACCAGAAAAACCCGTACTCGATAAAATTTATTATTTCGAGCACGGGCTTTTGTCGGTAAAGAGGAATCAAATGATTCAAGTGGAGTTTTTTGTAATGTATCAATAAGATAGACCCATGCTGCGAGTTGTTTCATGCCATAAATAAACACGGACACTCAAAAAATCTGTTGGGCAGGCGGATTCACATCTCTTACAACCTACACAGTCCTCGGTTCTTGGTGCGGAAGCAATTTGCTTAGCTTTACATCCGTCCCAAGGTATCATTTCCAATACATCTGTGGGGCAGGCTCGTACACATTGAGTACACCCTATACATGTATCATAAATTTTTACTGAATGTGACATTGGATCTATAAATTCCAGCTTTGAGCATAAAAAATTTTCGATCTGGTAAAATAAAATTAGTAGTAAATGAATCATACATTTATATTGTAGACACCAGACGAAGCAGTGGTTTATCAAAATTTTTAGAATCAATATATTTCTAAACCTGTTCATGAGAAAAGTCCAAGAGACTTTGATTTCTCTTTCAACAACCATGATCATGCGAGTTGCACATGTGAATTCAAATTGACCAACAAATGAAATTGGTCAATATTTCAATATTAATTCAAAGTATTTATTCAATATGAAAATATTTATTATTCAATAGTAAATTAATTCAATACTAAATATATATATATTTAGTATATTATATATTTTATATATTTATAATAATATATATAATAATAATATATAATAATATAATAATAATAAAAATTATAATCAAAATAAAAATAATAAAATAATAATAAAATTAAAAAAAATAATAAAATAATAATAAAATTATAATATATAATATCTAATAGATTAATATTCTATGTGATATTATGTATCTTATGATCATAACTAATTATTCAACAAATTCGATTGATTGATACGAGTTGATTTTCTGTTACGATGGATTGATGAAACAATAGCTAGCCCAATAGCTGCTTCAGCAGCCGCAACAGCTATAACAAAGATTGAGAAAATGTCGCCTTTTAATTGGCGACTATCAAATATATCCGAAAATGTTACGAGATTGATATTAACCGAATTGAGTATAAGCTCAAGACACATAAGTGCTCTAACCATCTTTCGACTTGTGATCAATCCATAGATACCGATAGAGAATAAATAGACACTCAAAAAAAGTACATGCTCGAACATCATTGACTAACTCCTTATCAATCTCGATTCATTTCAATATGAACAACAATTCAACCGATTCGATTGATTAGAATAGAACGATTACAGAATAAAAGAAGGTATTGGCAATAAATAGGTTTAATTAAAAACCTTATAAAAACCTTAAACCTTTCCATTTATTTTATTTATTTAGTTATTTATTTAGAATTTAATTCTAAGTATTTATTATTGACGAGCCATAGTAATTGCACCTATCAAGGAAACTAAAAGAATTATGGAAATGAGTTCAAACGGAAGATAAAAATCTATTGATAAATGAATACCAATTTGTTGAATGTTACTTATTAGGTCCTGTTCCATAATCTGGCTTGATCTTGTAGTCCAAAAAATTCCGTACCATGACGTATCTGGGATAATAGTAATTAGTGAAAAAAGAATACTTGTACAAACCAGTGAAGTGACCCCATCTCCAATGGTCCAAAAATAGGAATCATTGGAATATTCTGAACCATTCATGAACATTACAGCAAATATGATTAAGACATTTATAGCTCCAACATAAATAAGGAGCTGTGCGGCAGCTACAAAATAGGAATTCGATAGAATATAGAATAAGGATATACAAACAAGAACCAATCCCAACGAAAAGGCAGAAAAAATGGGATTGGTAAGTAATACTACTCCCAGACCTCCTAATACAAGAACTGATCCAAAAAATACTACAAGAATATCATGTATTGGTCCAGGTAAATCCATTATTAAAATAATAAATTAATAAATAAGTCGAAATATTTCATGACCTTACTGAATGGTCCAGGAAAGGAAAAAGGGTTGCCCCATTTTTTTTTTTCTTGTATATGATACATTCCTAATTGAATTCAAACTTTTTTTTTATATGGATTAATGTAGATATAGATAAAATTATCGAGAAAAGAGTAATGGGGATTGTATATTTCGAAATCATCACGAAAAATATATTCTCAGTTTAAATCAAAGAATAATTCTCAACAATCAATAATTATTAGTTATTATTTGTAGTTACTGACCAAACAAAATAAAAAAAGCTTGGGTCTTTTATATCAAAACAAAATCTTAGTAATTGGTAATCGTTCTTGAATCAAAGGGTTTATCTTTGTCTATTTTGATTTGAGTCGAATTCATAACTGTTTGAATTGTGTAATCTCCAATTATTGACATTGGTAACCGACCCAAAGCAATTTGATTATAATTCAATTCGTGACGATCAGAAGTAGAAAGTTCATATTCTTCAGTCATTGATAAACAGTTTGTTGGACAATACTCGACACAATTACCACAAAATATACAGACCCCAAAATCAATACTATAATTAAGCAATTGTTTTTTTTTAATATCTCTTTCAAATCTCCAATCAACAACGGGTAGATCTATCGGGCATACACGAACACATACTTCACAAGCAATACATTTATCAAATTCAAAGTGGATTCGACCACGGAAACGCTCTGATGTGATCGATTTTTCATAAGGATATTGAATAGTTATAGGTAAACGATTTGTGTGGGATAAGGTAATTACGAAACTTTGACCAATATACCTTGCAGCTCGTATTGTTTGTTGACTATAATTCATGAACCCAGTCACCATAGAGAACATATTGTAAATATCCAGGAATAAATTGATGTTTCTTTCTCTTGTTTGAAAGAGGTTATGAATCTGGAATATCGTTATCGTATTTTCTTATTTATAGTGAAACAAGTTGGGAAGAAGTTGTCAATAATAGATTACCTAAAGAAATAGGTAAAAGAAATTTCCATCCAAGATTTAATAGCTGGTCCATTCTTATCCTAGGCAAAGTCCATCTTGTTGTGATAGGAATGAACAGAAACAAATAAGCTTTAGCTAATGTAATAAAGATACCAATTGTAATTCCAAAAACTCCGGCCATTTTATTTATTCCGAAAAGTTCAGGAATAGATATGTACGGAATAGAAAAATTCCACCCACCTAAGTAAAGAACTGTTACAAATAATGAAGAAAGTAATAGATTTAGGTAAGAAGCAATATAAAATAAACCGAATTTGATACCTGAATATTCGGTTTGATAACCTGCTACTAATTCCTCCTCTGCTTCCGGTAAATCAAATGGCAATCTCTCACATTCGGCTAGAGAAGAAATTAGAAAAACAATAAACCCTATAGGTTGACGCCACAGATTCCACCCCCAAAAACCATATTTTGACTGTGCTTCAACTATATCAACTGTACTTGAACTATTAGATAATCATAGTCGATAATAACATCACTGTTCCCATCGCTATTACAAAACCGTACATGAAACTTCAGCTTCATACGGCTCCTCTATGGCCACAAATAAATGTAAGGACTGGTTCGGTATTTTCACCCGGATAGATCGAATAAAGATACATCGGAGAGTCCCAAATTAGACCAATGTAATTCTGTCCGCTAGAATAAGAAAAAAAGTGCTTCCGAATTGATCTCATCCTTATAATGATAATGATCATTTTTCTTTGTTCGGTAATAACTTAATCTTTCAATAAAATATTCGTTATCAATATATATATATATAGGTATTAGTTCATGAATAATGATAAGAATTCCGTATGTATGAATACGGATATAGGAAATAAAGAATAAATAAAGATCTTTATTTTTTTATTTTATAAAAATTTTTATTCATTCATTCGATTATTGCATTCCATTTCTTTTGTTCCTGTTCTTCTGTCTCAGAAGAAGGTATTTAGAAAAAAAAAAAAAAAAATAAAGGATTAATTCGTTCTTGATAGTCATTTCTTTAATCAGTGAATAGGAGCATACTCGAGATCGGAATCGTAGGGAGATACTTCTTGATCATTTCTACCAACTTAAAGCCCTTATTATGATTCGTTTTATGCAGAAATATCTCTTTTTTTGATACCTTACATTATCCCCATTACTAATCCTTTGTGTACCTTGGTGTTCCTAACTGTCCACCGATTTTTGATTGATCCCCGGTATGTTAATACATACAAGGCAGTAGTGGAAACTCCATACAGTTGATCTTTTGCACCCGCTTCAAGATATGATGACTAATCAAAGAATCTCAATCTTGGGGTAAACAGTTTACGCTGCTTATGTTTACTTTAATTTCATTCTTGTACATAGGGAATGAGATTTTCTCTTCTTACTGCAAATTTATAAGCTGTTTTGTTTCACTCATATAACTATCTGGTTTAACTCATCGATGAATAAAAAAAAATATCTATTCAATACATTCAACCTCTTTTCTTTATTTATTTCTAGGAAAGAGGTAAAAGTTCATATTCCAACGAATCACACGTAGAGATATTGATAACACACATAGAGTTAATGGTATTTCATAACTAATAGATTGAGCAGCAGCTCGTAGACCACCTGAAAAAGAATATTTATTATTCGATCCATATCCTGACATAAGAAGCCCAATAGGGGCAATACTTGAAATGGTGATCCATAAAAAAACACCTATACTGAGATCACCTAAAACAAGGCGGTATCCAAAAGGAATTACTAAATAACTTAGTAGAATTGATATGACCGCTATAGACGGTCCGACACTAAACAAACGAATATCTCCTCTAGATGGGAGTAGGTCCTCCTTAAAAAGTAATTTAGTCCCATCCGCTAGAGCTTGAAGAATTCCCAACGGACCAGCATATTCAGGCCCAATACGTTGTTGTATCGTTGCAGATATTTCTCTTTCTAACCACACAATTACTAGTACCCCTATTATGATTCCAAATATAAGGGTAAAAATGGATACAAACATCCATATGAGTCCATAGATTTCTTTTATGGATTCCGATGTAGAAAAAGAATTGATAGCTTGTACTTCTGTCGTATCAATTATCATTTCAACGATCAACTTCTCCCATAATGATATCTATACTACCTAGTATCGTCATGATATCAGCCAATTTCATTCTTTTAACTAGCTGAGGAAGAATTTGCAAATTGATGAAACCGGGTGGACGAATTTTCCATCTCCAGGGGAAAATGCTATTATCCCCTATCAAATAAATTCCTAATTCTCCTTTTGGGGCTTCCACTCTGACATAAAGTTCTTGTTTCGACAATTCAAAATTGGGTGAAGGTTTTTTACTAATAAATCTATATTCAAAATCATTCCATTCGGAATTTTTTGCTCTATCAAAGCGTCGGACTTCTAAATTCTCATAGGGACCTCCAGGAATTCCTTCTAGAGCCTGTTGAATAATTTTTATGGATTCCCCCATTTCACCTATTCGTACTAAATAACGAGCTAATGAATCTCCTTCTTTTTGCCATTGGACTTCCCAATCAAATTCATTGTAACATTCATAATGATCAACCTTACGAAGATCCCATTGGATTCCAGAAGCTCGTAACATCGGTCCTGATAAACCCCAATTTATTGCTTCCTCTCCACCAATAATGCCCACTCTTTCAACTCGTTCCAAAAAAATGGGATTCCGTGTAATAAGTTTTTGATATTCAACAACTCCTGTTAAAGAATAATCGCAGAAATCAAAACATTTATCTATCCAGCCATGAGGTAGATCAGCAGCTACTCCTCCGATGCGGAAATAATTATGCATCATTCGCATACCTGTGGCGGCTTCGAATAGGTCATATAACAATTCTCTCTCTCTGAAAATATAGAAAAAAGGAGTCTGTGCACCTATATCCGCCATAAAAGGTCCAAGCCATAACAAATGAGAAGCTATACGGCTCAGCTCCAGCATAATTACTCTGATATAACTAGCTCTCTGAGGTACTTGAACATTTTCCAATTGTTCTGGTGCATTTACCGTTATTGCCTCTGTGAACATAGTAGCTAAATAATCCCAACGTGTTACATAAGGAAGATATTGTATAATTGTTCGGTTTTCTGCTATTTTTTCCATTCCTCTGTGTAAATATCCCAATATGGGTTCACAATCAATAACATCTTCACCATCGAGAGTAACGATCAGTCGAAGAACACCATGCATTGATGGGTGGTGAGGGCCCATATTGACTATCATGAGATCTTTTCTTGTAGCCGGTATAGTCATATTTTTTCTTCCTTAATTCATTATTCCACGAATTCCTCAAAACGAGGTTCATCAAAATGAAAAATCTAATAAAATAACTATTAAAAAAAAAATTCAAACGATTAAATTAACGAGTTTTTGGTTCCCGAATATCCAACTGATCCATTAATTTCTTATAACGGACTCTATTTTTCTTTGACAAATAAGCCAGGAGCCGTTGACGTTTTCCCAGAATTATTCGTAGACCTCTTTGGGATAAAAAATCTCTTTTGTGCAATTCCAAATGTGAAGTAAGTCTACGTATCTTACTGGTGAAACTTAATACTTGAAATTCAACAGAACCTTTGTTTTCTTCTTTTTCTTCTTGTGAAATAACTGAGATGAATGAATTTTTGATCATAAAAAAAAATTTCTATCTTTTTTTCTTTCCCATGGATTTATTTTACTTTACCGAATCGATCAGGAAAAATAAAAATAATAATCTTTATGCCAGTTATTTTAATCTAGTACACACAAAAATTTGGATTTTTTCCTATTTTTTCTATTCTATCCAAATCAAATTGAAAATTTGATTTGGATAGAATAGAAAAGAAAGAGAAAATACATTTCTACATTCAAGGATTCTGCCGATTTCGTCCTAGATTCAATTGAGTTGATACGCCACCATTAAATCCGTGTCATGTACCAGAATGTAATACAGCGTATATGTATATCTTTCGGCTTTCATCTACCGAAAAATATCACAGATATATAGGAAATATACTATTAACAAATTCTGAATCGTGGATACATATATATCCTTAACATACTGAAACGGCTGCCATTATTGGTATTAAACCAATAGCGATTCATACAAGCTAAATCTTCTAATCGGTAATTGGGCCAAAGAAACAATTTGCATTTAATGAATTTATTTGTATCTGTATTAGTATTAAAATGCTTGTCCTCATTCAAAAATTTTCCAGAGTTTCTTATGTTGCTTTCATTGCAAAATACTAGATTTCTATCCACAAAATTCCAATTACGAGAATTAAAACAAATTAGAATTCTCAATTCTCTACGACGTCTAGGAGATAGAATATTTTCAGGAACAAAGAAATCATAATTACTTTTGTCTCCATTCACAAGTATATTGCCGTGCCTTGCAACGGATTTATCAAAATTCTTCTTATCAACATATCTTTTTTTTATACATTTTCTGTTAGTTTGGTGCTTCATTTTATCGATCAATGAAATACCTAGGGTTTGATATATAATAAATTTTCCATCCCTTTTTATAGATAAACGAATCGGTTCGACAATCAATACTCCCCTTTTTATCAATTCTGTAATAGCTAGATCTTTGTGAGTTAGCAGTTTATCCAGACGTATCTCTCCTCTTTGAATCGTGAATATAGTCATTTTCCATGGATTTATCAGTCTAAGTAGGTGAAAATATATCTTGATATTATTGATCATATTTTGATTCAAGTAGTCATCCCATTTTAATTGAAAAAGGAAATATTTATTCAGGAATAATTCTAGTTCTGCTACCTTCTTTTTCTTGGATTGTTTTTTCTTTTTACCTTTTTTAATGTCTAATCTCGCGTAATTGTCTTCAACTCCAAGATTTTCTTGTTCCTGTTGTTCGTTTTTTTCTTGGTTGAAATTTTCTAATTTAAGATATTCTTTTTGATTAGGTAATATCTGAAGATTTTTTTTTTGATTTTTACTAATATTTTCATAGAAATAAAAATTAAAAAGAAGAAATTTGATTGGTATGATCCATGGTTTAATCCTATATGCATCAAAGAGTGGCACAAATTCTGGGAACAACTGGGGTTTTCGATTTGATATGGTACGATAAACCTTTTCTTGATTCATTCCCATCCAATCAAAAAAAACACTTTTTTGATTGGATGGTTTAATTCCTTGATGAATTGTAAGAGAAAAAATATCTTTTTTTTTCCATTTTTTGTTTTTGAGAATTTTGTTTTCAGTCTTAGTATTTTTCTCAATTTTGGTGCTGATATGCGTATTGGTCCAGGCCTCAATGTCGATATTTTTTCTAAGACAAATAGGGGGAATTCTACAATCAAAATATTTTCTATCCAGATTTTTATGTGTAGCAATAATATATTCCTTTTCTAGATAATTACTAATATTTTCTAGATAATTACTAATAGGTATACTTACCAATACATAAAATGATTCGGGTTTCAGTGTATTGAAATTGTATGGAATTTCTTGGTCTCCTTTTACTTGTAATGTTGATTCATAAATATATGAGTCCTTCCCATTCCCATAATTCATATATTTATGTGATAAAAGAGAATATCTGTAGTGTTTTTTCAATTTTTCTTTTTGACTCGTCAATGAATCCACTGCCATCGCATAGTAATTTTGCTTTATGTAATGAATTAATTGGTCTTTTTCTTTTTTATGTGAATCAAATTTAATTGGGTTTTTATTTTGAATCATAGAGCGTTGGTTGATTCTATTTCGCCATTTTTGAGGTACTAATCGAGACCATTTTGTCTGAGATAAATTGTATTGATAATGGCCCTTTAACCAGTTTTTCCATTCATTTTTTCCAGACTTATAAATTTTCTTTTGCTTTGATTTGGAATCAAATATTCCTCGTGTCATACAATAATCCTTGATTTTATCCTTAATAAAAGAATGGGTCCTGGTATATTGAAGTACAGATCTCAAGTGATACTTGTTAAGTAATTGGGTTTGTGATAATTTGTAAAATACATATGCTTGGGACAAGTAGGATAAATAATTATTATTACTGATATTAGTATTAGAAAACGATTTTTTTATAGTCGAAATAAAGTTCATTGTATTTTGATCTGTTTCATCAATTCCTTTTCGATTTGTTTCATCGTTGTAAATCGATTTTGTGATAATTTTTTTTATTGATTCAAGGAAAAGTTGTGCATTGATCCTAAAAATAGTAATCCTACGTAGAAAGATATCTATGTATATTTTTTCAATGAATGATTTCATAAAAAAATTAAATTTACGTATAAATCGGATCTTTTTTCTTTTAAATATCTGCAAAATATGTTTCTGTGATTCCGATTTTTTATCATCACAAGTTAGAACTATTTTTTTCTTGTCTTTTGTGATTCGTTCTAGTTCTATTTGATTCCTGATTGTGACTGTCCTATCAGCAAGATCCTTTATTTTTTTTTCTATGAGTGAGTAATTTGCCCAATTCATGGATCGAATTCGAATGGTTGATTTGCGAATAATCTTATTATTTATTTTAGAATCTCTTACATTTTCATTCGGTTTATATACTTTTACCTTCCTCGATTCAAATAAGAAAATGGGGTTTACTTTTTCCTTCATTTTTTGTTTTATAACTAGAACTATTTCGATAACCCATTCTTTTTTTTCTTTAAAAACTTTTGGAAGGAGTTCTTTATAAATGGGTTCAAAAAAAGAAGGTCGTTTTCGGAGAGAACCAAAAGGAACTTCTGCTTCCATTCCCAAAACTGTTAAATAACAAAAATCTTTTTTTTTTATTTTTTTTTTCATTGGATCTCTATGATGAGATCGTATTTTAGATCTTCGCCAAGGTTTAAGATAGAAAGGAGATAGAATCTTTATCTGAATACCCTCTGTTAACCAATTTTTGGGAAATTGTGTTTCCGATAATTGAACACCATTATAGGTGCATTTAACATGTCTTTCTCTCTCCCATTCCTTCAAATCCTCATCCCACTCGGACAATTCGTATAATAACACACGGCCAATATTTTTCGCTATTATCAATGAAGGCAATACAATGTATTTTCTAAGAAAAGACTGGGTTATTAACATTGAACCCCTTATTGCTTGAGCAAATATAATGTTATTCCAAATTTGTGGTGTTGCTATCCGTTTATTTCCCTTTTTGTTCTTCCCGTTTTTTTTCTTTTCTTTTGTCCCTTCCTCCTCAAAATTGGAAATTTTCAATTCCGGTTCTTTCTCGACCGAATTCCTAAAAATGAGATTCATCATTTCAGAGATATCAAAAGAAGAAAAAAAAAATGTTTTGTCTATTCGATCCAAAAAAAGCGGGGAATGCGCATTTGCTTGAAACATTTGCCAAATAACTGTTTTACGTCTTTGAGTACGCATGGATCCTTTTATTATATCCCTACGAAAATCCGATTGTTGCAAGTAGCGTATCAAAGTCACATCTTCTGTTTCTGTTTGATCACTATTACTAGTATTAAAAGTAAATAAATTGGTATTATTCTCATTATCAGTAGAAATTGTCACATATTTGGCTCTTCTTGAACGAATTTCAATATCTTCCATCGATTTTTCCTCATTTTCTTCCTCCAGTGCTTCCAGAACATTGGTCAATTTATATGACCATTGAGAAACCTTTTTACTGATTTCTTCTATTCCAATAGATTCATTTCTAGTTGTTTGATCATTTTGATCAATTGTCATTATATCGAATACAAATTTCAAAGATTTTGCTTGACTTTCTGAATCAATTTTTCTTTGTTCTGCCGATAAAGAACAGTTTTTCAAAGAAAAATTGGGTGTGAATTCAAAAGAAAATGAAGTTAAGGAATTACCGATATAATTTAAAAATGATTTACCAACACCAAGTGAATTCTTTTGATGTTCAAATTCTCGGAAATTCTTAGGAAGTAGCTCATGGATCTTATTTATCCAAAGACTTTTTATGGAATCCTCCATATAAGGGATAAAATCATTTATGATTGTACGTAAATCAAAATCTTTTATTGCTCCACGGCATGGTCCGCTCAATAAAGGATCATATGTTTTGCTCAAGCATTCTTTTTCATTCTTATGATTGCAAAATCTAGTCCTTTTTTCGAGCATATCTAGAGCAAGAAATCCCTTTTCTTTTTTTTCTTTTTCTAGAGCTTTTATTCGACTTATTAATTCATTGCTCAAGTTGTATTTTTTTTGTTCATTGGTATAAACCCAATAATTATACAGGTCTCCATGGGATAATTTTTTTGTCGTGTACAAAGAGATTTTTCGTTCTATCATTTCCGAAAAAGTCGATAAACTGGGTGGATATGTAAAAGATATTTTTTGTTTCCCATTACTTGGACATGTATAAAAAAAATATTGTGACATTTCATTTCGTACAGCATTTTCAAACCGATCATTTTTTATATATCGCAATGGACAATTCCATCGTTTATAATCGAAAAGAAAAGTCACAAGAGGTTTTTCAAAGCAGAAATAAGTCTTTTCATTTTTCTCTTCTTTAAGTCTTCCCAATTCCCAATTATCTTGATAGGTATCAAGATAAGAATCTTCGTAAACCGGATCTTCCTGTTCTTCCGAACAAAGGGAAGGGTCTTCTTCGTTAGTCTCCTTCGTTTCGGAAGTTGTTTCTACATCGCTTTCTTCCTCACTTTCTCCCCTTTCTTCCATTTCTGAGGTTTCTTTCAGTTTCTTAGTGACAATA